GCTAGTGTAGCTTAAATTAAAGCATGACACTGAAGATGTTAAGATGAACCCTAGAAAGTTCCACAAGCACAAAGGCTTGGTCCTGACTTTACTATCAGCTTCAACCCAATTTATACATGCAAGTATCCGCACCCCTGTGAGAATGCCCTCAATCCTCCGATCGAGAACGAGGGGCAGGCATCAGGCTCGACCCTATATCATAGCCCAAGACGCCTTGCTACGCCACACCCCCAAGGGATTTCAGCAGTAATAAACATTAAGCCATAAGTGAAAACTTGACTTAGTCAGGGTTAAAAGGGTCGGTAAAATTCGTGCCAGCCACCGCGGTTATACGAAAGACCCAAGTTGATAGATGCGGCGTAAAGGGTGGTTAAGGAATACAAAAATAAAGCTAAAGACCCTCTAAGCCGTCATACGCACCCCGAGGGCACGAGACCCTAACACGAAAGTAGCTTTAAACAAAATTTACCTGATCCCACGAAAGCTAAGAAACAAACTGGGATTAGATACCCCACTATGCTTAGCCTTAAACCTAGATGTACTATTACAAACACATCCGCCAGGGTACTACGAGCCTAGCTTAAAACCCAAAGGACTTGGCGGTGTCTCAGACCCACCTAGAGGAGCCTGTTCTAGAACCGATAACCCCCGCTAAACCTCACCACTTCTTGTTTTTTCCGCCTATATACCGCCGTCGTCAGCTTACCCTGTGAAGGTAATACAGTAAGCAAAAGGGGTCCACCCAAAAACGTCAGGTCAAGGTGTAGCGTACGAAGTGGGAAGAAATGGGCTACATTTTCTACTAACAGAATATACGGATGGCACCCTGAAACATTGTGCCTAAAGGTGGATTTAGTAGTAAAAAGAAAACAGAGAGTTCTTTTGAATTAGGCTCTGAGACGCGCACACACCGCCCGTCACTCTCCCCTATAACTGCTATTAAAAACATTCATAATAAAACACCATTATAATACGGGGAGGCAAGTCGTAACATGGTAAGTGTACCGGAAGGTGCACTTGGAATAATCAGAGCGTGGCTGATATAGTAAAGCATCTCCCTTACACCGAGAAGATATCCATGCAAATTGGATCGCCCTGAGCTAAACAGCTAGCTTAAATACCCAAACAACTAATACAACATTAAAATCCTGCAAAAAACCAACATGCCACAAACTAAAACATTTTACCGCCCAAGTATGTGCGACAGAAAAGGCAGCAATAAAGCTATAGAAATAGTACCGTAAGGGAACGCTGAAAGAGAAATGAAACAAATCATTAAAGCACAACAAAGCAGAGATTAACTCTCGTACCTTTTGCATCATGATTTAGCCAGACCCCTTGAGCAAAGAGAACTTTAGTTCAAAGCCCCGAAACTAGATGAGCTACCCCGAGACAGCCTATTATTAGGGCCAACCCGTCTCTGTGGCAAAAGAGTGGGAAGATCTCCAGGTAGAGGTGACAAACCTACCGAATCTAGTTATAGCTGGTTGCCTAAGAAATGGATAGAAGTTCAGCCTCGCACTCCTTAATTCATAACCCAATAATTAACAAGAACCAAAGTAATATGCGAGAGTTAGTCATAAGGGGTACAGCCCTTATGAAACAGAATACAACCTCACCAGGTGGTTAAAGATTATATTAAACAAGATAAACTGCTTCAGTGGGCCTAAAAGCAGCCACCTGATCAGAAAGCGTTAAAGCTCCGGCAGAACCAAATTCCATTATTTAAATATTAAATCTAAAACCCCTAACCTTATTAGGCCATTCCATGCCAACATGGAAGAGATACTGCTAAAATGAGTAATAAGAAGGAACCTCCTCCTTCTCCAAGCCTAAGTGTATACTAGATCGGACCAGCCACTAGTAATTATCGACCCCAAACAAAGAGGGAAATGTGATTACATCAAACAACAAGAAATACCCACACAACCCAATCGTTAACCCCACACTGGAAGGCATTAAGGAAAGACTAAAAGAAAAGGAAGGAACTCGGCAAACACAAGCCTCGCCTGTTTACCAAAAACATCGCCTCCTGCAAACTAACGACGTATAGGAGGTCTTGCCTGCCCAGTGACAATGTTAAACGGCCGCGGTATTTTGACCGTGCGAAGGTAGCGCAATCACTTGTCTTTTAAATGAAGACCTGTATGAATGGTGAAACGAGGGCTTAACTGTCTCCCTTTTCTAGTCAATGAAATTGATCTGCCCGTGCAGAAGCGGACATAAAAATACAAGACGAGAAGACCCTTTGGAGCTTAAGATATAAGGATCACCTATGTCAATGAGCCTCTATACGGCAACAAACTAAATAGTAACTGATCTTAATCTTCGGTTGGGGCGACCACGGGAGAAAACAAAGCTCCCATGTGGAATGGGGTAAACCCTAAAACCAAGAAAAACATTTCTAAGAAACAGAACTTCTGACCAATAAGATCCGGCTATATGCCGATCAACGGACCAAGTTACCCTAGGGATAACAGCGCAATCCCCTTTCAGAGTCCATATCGACAAGGGGGTTTACGACCTCGATGTTGGATCAGGACATCCTAATGGTGCAGCCGCTATTAAGGGTTCGTTTGTTCAACGATTAAAGTCCTACGTGATCTGAGTTCAGACCGGAGTAATCCAGGTCAGTTTCTATCTGTAACGCTACTCTTCCTAGTACGAAAGGACCGGAAAAGAGGGGCCCATGTTATAAAACACGCCCCACCCTAACTTAATGTAATCAACTAAATTAAATAAAAGGAAGGCATAAACCCACATCAAGATAAGATTATTAAGATGGCAGAGCCCGGTAATTGCAAAAGGCCTAAGCCCTTTCTGCCGGAGGTTCAAATCCTCCTCTTAATCATGACGGTCCTACTAATTACCTACTTAATTAGCCCTTTAACCTATATCGTACCAGTATTGCTTGCAGTAGCTTTTCTTACACTTATCGAACGAAAAGTCTTAGGATATATACAACTACGAAAAGGTCCAAATGTAGTTGGACCATACGGCCTCCTACAGCCAATTGCAGATGGAGTTAAGCTATTTATTAAAGAACCAATCCGCCCCTCCACCTCATCCCCCTTTCTATTTCTCGCTACCCCAATACTAGCCCTAACACTAGCACTACTCCTATGGGTACCAATACCTTTACCCTATTCATTAACAGAACTAAATTTAGGCATATTATTTATTCTAGCCTTATCTAGCCTAGCTGTATATTCGATTTTAGGATCAGGCTGAGCCTCCAATTCAAAATATGCACTAATTGGTGCATTGCGAGCAGTCGCACAAACCATCTCCTATGAAGTTAGTCTAGGACTAATCCTGTTATCTATTATTATCTTTACAGGGGGGTTCACCCTTCAAATATTTAATACCACTCAAGAAGCAACTTGATTACTTCTACCAGCCTGACCATTAGCCGCCATATGATATATCTCTACATTAGCAGAAACAAATCGAGCCCCATTTGACCTAACAGAAGGAGAATCTGAACTAGTATCAGGCTTCAACGTAGAATACGCCGGAGGACCCTTCGCCCTACTCTTCCTGGCTGAATATGCTAACATCCTACTAATAAATACACTATCAACAATCCTATTTTTAGGAGCTACCCACACACCTGCTATCCCAGAAATTACCTCTATTAACATCATACTAAAAGCTGCCCTACTCTCAATACTATTTCTTTGAGTACGCGCCTCTTACCCACGATTTCGATATGATCAACTCATACATTTAGTATGAAAAAATTTCCTACCTATGACTTTAGCCCTAATCCTATGACATGCCTCTCTACCAATCGCACTAAGCGGACTTCCCCCGCAACTATAACAACAGGGGCTGTGCCTGAATGCCCAAGGACCACTTTGATAGAGTGACTTATGGAGGCTAAAATCCTCCCAACCCCTTAGAAAAAAGGGACTCGAACCCATATCATGGAGATCAAAACTCCAAGTGTTTCCATTACACCACTTTCTAGTAAGATCAGCTAATTAAAGCTTTTGGGCCCATACCCCAAAAATGTAGGTTAAAATCCTTCTCTTACCAATGAGCCCGTACACTCTGACAATTTTACTACTTAGCCTGGGCCTAGGTACAACCCTGACATTCATAACATCCCACTGACTACTAGCATGAATAGGCCTTGAAATCAATACATTAGCAATTCTCCCATTAATAGCCCAACACCACCACCCCCGAGCAGTAGAAGCCACTACAAAATATTTCCTAGCCCAAGCCGCTGCCGCAGCAACAATTCTATTTGCAAGCACCATCAATGCCTGGACTACAGGAGAATGAAATATCTTATGTCTATCAAATCCGATTGCAATTACCCTAGTTACTATAGCACTAGCACTAAAAGTAGGATTGGCCCCAACACATTTATGAATACCCTCTGTTATACAAGGACTAGACTTAACTACCGGACTAATCATAGCCACATGACAAAAACTGGCACCATTTGCATTAATTATTCAAATAACCCCCCTAGCTCAACCCCAGTTAATTACAGCCCTAGCACTACTCTCAGTTATTGTTGGAGGATGAGGGGGCCTTAACCAAACACAACTACGTAAAATTATAGCATACTCATCAATCGCACACCTAGGCTGGATAATTATAATTGCACAATTCAAACCACAACTAACAATATTAGCCATACTCACTTATATTGTCATAACAGCCGCAACTTTCCTAACATTTAAATCAATATCTACAACAAATATTAATACACTAGCAATATCATGATCTAAAACACCAACTATTACAGCCACTGCTGCCCTAGCCCTCCTATCCCTAGGAGGGTTACCACCATTAACCGGGTTTATACCAAAATGATTAATTTTACAAGAATTAACATCCCAAAACCTTCCACTAACTGCCACAATTATAGCCATAAGTGCACTATTAAGTCTATACTTTTACCTACGATTATGCTACTCCATAACCTTAACAATTTCACCCAACACAAACAACGCCACAACCCCATGACGTCTACAGAACACACAAAATACCACCCTACTGGCCATCTTTACAGCCTCTGCTTTAATACTGCTACCGTTAACCCCACTAGCACAGGCATTAACAAACTAGAGACTTAGGATAACATTAGACCAAAAGCCTTCAAAGCTTTAAGCAGGAGTGAAAATCTCCTAGTCCCTGAATAAGACTTGCAGGACTTTACCCCACATCTTCTGAATGCAACTCAGACACTTTAATTAAGCTAAAGCCTTCCTAGATGAGAAGGCCTCGATCCTACAAATTCCTAGTTAACAGCTAGACGCTCAAGCCAGCGAGCATTCATCTACTTTCCCCGCCCCCTTAAAAAAGGCGGGGAAAGCCCCGGCGGGTCATTAGCCTGCTTCTTCGGATTTGCAATCCGAAATGTTATACACCACGGGGCTTGGTAGAAAAAGGACTTGAACCTTTGTTTATGGAGCTACAATCCACCGCCTAAACTCTCGGCCACCCTACCTGTGACAATCACGCGCTGATTCTTCTCAACCAACCATAAAGATATTGGCACCCTGTATTTAGTATTTGGTGCTTGAGCCGGAATAGTGGGTACAGCCCTCAGTCTTTTAATCCGAGCAGAGCTAGCCCAACCTGGAGCTCTCCTGGGCGATGATCAAATCTACAATGTCATCGTCACCGCCCACGCTTTTGTTATAATCTTCTTTATAGTAATACCAATTATAATTGGAGGATTCGGCAACTGACTTGTACCCCTAATGATCGGGGCACCCGACATAGCATTTCCACGAATAAACAACATAAGCTTCTGACTACTGCCCCCATCCTTTCTACTTCTTCTCGCCTCTTCTGGAGTTGAAGCCGGGGCTGGAACCGGGTGAACCGTGTATCCCCCCCTTGCTGGAAACCTAGCACATGCCGGAGCCTCTGTAGACTTAACCATTTTCTCCTTACATCTTGCAGGGGTATCATCAATTTTAGGGGCCATTAACTTCATTACAACTATTATTAATATGAAACCCCCAGCAATTTCACAATATCAAACACCACTATTTGTTTGAGCTGTTCTAATTACAGCAGTACTTCTACTGCTATCGCTACCAGTACTTGCTGCAGGTATCACAATACTCCTAACAGATCGAAATCTAAACACCACATTCTTTGACCCAGCAGGAGGCGGTGACCCAATTCTATACCAACACCTTTTCTGATTTTTTGGTCACCCAGAAGTATACATTTTGATTCTTCCTGGATTTGGCATAATTTCCCACATCGTAGCTTACTACGCAGGCAAAAAAGAACCATTTGGATATATAGGAATAGTATGAGCTATAATGGCTATCGGCCTGCTAGGCTTCATCGTATGAGCCCATCACATGTTCACGGTGGGAATAGATGTAGACACACGAGCATACTTTACATCTGCAACAATAATTATCGCAATTCCTACCGGTGTAAAAGTATTTAGCTGACTTGCAACATTGCACGGAGGCTCTATTAAATGAGAAACCCCAATGCTATGAGCTCTAGGTTTTATTTTTCTATTTACTGTAGGTGGATTAACTGGTATTGTACTAGCCAATTCATCCCTAGATATCGTACTGCATGACACCTATTATGTAGTAGCCCACTTCCACTATGTCTTGTCCATAGGAGCAGTATTTGCTATCATGGGAGCCTTCGTCCACTGATTCCCACTATTTACAGGCTACACAATACACGACACATGAACAAAAATCCACTTCGGTACAATATTCGTAGGTGTAAACCTTACCTTCTTCCCACAGCATTTCCTAGGATTAGCAGGCATGCCCCGACGTTACTCAGACTACCCAGATGCCTATTCATTATGAAACATTATCTCATCAATCGGCTCCCTAATCTCTCTAGTAGCAGTTATTATATTCCTATATATTCTATGAGAAGCCTTCACTGCTAAACGGGAAGTACTCTCCGTAGAACTCACTCACACTAATATTGAATGACTACACGGATGCCCTCCACCCTACCACACATTTGAAGAGCCTGCCTTCGTACAAGTACAAACAAACTAACGAGAAAGGAAGGAATCGAACCCCCATAAGCTAGTTTCAAGCCAGCCGCATAACCACTCTGCCACCTTCTTTAATAAGATACTAGTAAAATGAGTATTACATCGCCTTGTCAAGGCAAAATTGTAGGTTAAAACCCTGCGTATCTTAAGCCCCAAAGCTTTAATGGCACACCCATCTCAACTAGGATTCCAAGACGCAGCCTCCCCTGTAATAGAAGAACTTCTACATTTCCATGACCATGCCCTTATGATTGTTTTCTTAATTAGCACTTTAGTACTATATATTATTGTTGTAATAGTTACCACCAAACTCACTAATAAATACATCTTAGACTCACAAGAAATCGAAATTGTATGAACTATCTTACCAGCAGTAATTCTTATTCTAATTGCCCTCCCCTCCCTACGAATTCTGTATCTTATAGATGAAGTCAATGACCCCCATTTAACCGTAAAAGCCATAGGCCATCAATGATACTGAAGCTACGAATACACTGATTACGAAAATTTAGCCTTCGACTCCTATATACTCCCTACACAAGATTTAATACCCGGACAATTCCGGCTATTAGAAGCAGATCACCGAATAGTAATTCCAATGGAATCACCAGTTCGAGTACTAGTTTCAGCTGAAGATGTACTACACTCTTGAGCTGTCCCAGCATTAGGTGTAAAAATAGATGCAGTCCCAGGACGACTAAACCAAACATCCTTTATTGCCTCTCGACCAGGAGTATTCTATGGACAATGTTCAGAAATCTGCGGGGCTAATCACAGCTTTATACCTATTGTAGTAGAGGCTGTACCTCTAGAACACTTTGAAAACTGATCCTCACTTATACTTGAAGACGCCTCACTAGAAAGCTAAATAGGGATTAGCGTTAGCCTTTTAAGCTAAAGACTGGTGGCTCCCAACCACCTCTAGTGACATGCCACAATTAAACCCCGCCCCATGATTTGCAATCCTTGTCTTCTCATGATTAATTTTCCTAACAGTAATCCCCAACAAAGTATTAAACCACACATTCACAAATGAAGTAGAAGTACTAAGCGCTGAAAAACTTAAATCAGACACCTGAAACTGACCATGGCACTAAACCTATTTGATCAATTTATAAGCCCCACACACTTAGGTATCCCCCTAATTGCAATTGCACTTACACTACCATGAATTTTAATTCCCACTCCAACTAACCGATATCAGAATAACCGACTTATCTCCCTTCAAAGCTGATTCATTAAATCCTTCACACATCAACTACTTATACCATTAAATAAAGGAGGACATAAATGAGCTATAATCCTGGCCTCCTTAATAATCTTCATCCTTACACTAAACATTTTAGGGCTAGTGCCGTACACATTTACCCCCACAGCCCAACTATCTCTAAACATGGGCCTAGCCGTTCCCGTATGGTTAGCAACTGTAATAATCGGCCTACGAAATCAACCAACAGCAGCACTAGGACACCTACTACCAGAAGGTACTCCCACCCCTTTGATCCCTATTCTAATTATTATCGAAACAATTAGCCTATTTATTCGACCTTTAGCCCTTGGAGTACGATTAACCGCCAATTTAACAGCGGGCCACCTGCTAATTCAATTAATCTCTACAGCAACCATTACACTACTGCCAATAATAACTACAGTTGCAACTCTTACCGCCGCCCTACTAGTGATACTAACACTACTAGAAGTTGCAGTCGCTATTATTCAAGCCTATGTATTTGTCCTACTACTAAGCCTATATTTACAAGAAAACGTATAATGGCCCACCAAGCACATGCATATCATATGGTAGATCCAAGCCCATGGCCCCTAACCGGTGCAGTAGCTGCTCTTTTAACAACGTCAGGATTAGCAATCTGATTCCATTTTCACTCTACAACACTAATGGCCTTAGGCCTAGTTCTATTAATTTTAACAATGTGTCAATGATGACGAGACATCGTACGAGAAGGTACATTTCAAGGTCACCATACACCCCCGGTACAAAAAGGACTACGCTACGGAATAATTCTATTTATTACCTCAGAAGTATTCTTCTTCCTAGGATTCTTCTGAGCTTTCTACCACTCCAGCTTAGCCCCTACACCAGAATTAGGAGGATGTTGACCTCCAACAGGGATTACAACCCTTGACCCATTTGAAGTCCCCCTCCTTAACACTGCAGTTCTTCTAGCATCAGGTGTCACAGTTACATGAGCCCACCACAGCCTTATAGAAGGGGGACGTAAACAAGCAATTCAATCCCTAACTCTCACAATCCTGCTAGGATTCTACTTCACTGCTCTTCAAGCCATAGAATATTACGAAGCCCCATTTACTATCGCAGACGGTGTATACGGCTCAACCTTCTTCGTAGCAACAGGCTTCCACGGATTACATGTTATTATCGGATCAACCTTCCTCGCTATCTGCCTCCTCCGACAAATCCGATATCATTTTACATCAGGACACCACTTCGGATTTGAAGCAGCCGCCTGATACTGACACTTCGTAGATGTTGTATGACTATTCCTATATGTCTCTATTTACTGATGAGGCTCATATCTTTCTAGTATTAAAGCTAGTACGAGTGACTTCCAATCACCTGGTCTTGGTTAAAATCCAAGGAAAGATAATGAACTTAGTCTTAATAATACTAATTATCTCAGCCACCTTAACAATAATTCTAGCCATTGTATCATTCTGATTACCACAGATAAGCCCTAATGCAGAAAAACTATCCCCCTATGAGTGCGGATTCGACCCCTTAGGTTCAGCACGGCTCCCATTCTCCTTACGATTTTTTCTGATTGCTATCCTATTTCTCCTATTTGACCTAGAAATTGCACTACTACTACCTCTACCCTGGGGTAACCAACTTCCAGATCCCACCTACACACTAATATGAACTGCAACTGTACTAGTACTACTGACATTAGGACTTATTTATGAATGACTACAAGGAGGCCTAGAATGAGCTGAATAGGGGGTTAGTCCAACACAAGACCTCTGATTTCGGCTCAGAAAATTACGGTTTAAGTCCGTAATCCCCTTATGACACCCGTGTACCTCAGCTTTACCTCAGCATTTACACTAGGCCTCACAGGTCTAGCCTTCCACCGCTCTCACCTTATATCAGCTTTACTATGTTTGGAAGGCATAATATTATCCCTATTTATTGCTCTTGCTCTATGAACCCTTCAACTAGAGTCAACTGCCTTCTCCGCAAGCCCTATTATACTACTAGCCTTTTCGGCCTGTGAAGCTAGTGCAGGTCTGGCCCTACTAGTCGCTACAGCTCGAACCCATGGAACAGACCACCTACAAGCCTTAAACCTCCTACAATGTTAAAAATCCTAATCCCAACCATTATGCTATTCCCAACAATCTGACTTTCAACACCCAAGTGACTATGAACTTTTACAACCATGCAAAGCTTAATTATTGCTATACTTAGCCTTGCTTGAATCAAGATACCCTTAGAAACCAGCTGATCCACATCCAACTCTTATATGGCCACAGACCCCCTATCAACCCCCCTATTAGTTTTAACCTGCTGACTTCTACCCCTTATAATTTTGGCCAGCCAAAACCATATTAAAGTAGAACCTATTAGTCGACAACGAAGCTATATAACTCTACTGGTATCACTACAAGCTTTCCTAATTATGGCATTCAGTGCTACCGAAATCATTATATTTTATGTGATATTTGAAGCAACCCTAATCCCCACCCTTATCATCATCACTCGATGAGGAAACCAAGCCGAACGATTAAATGCCGGCACATACTTCCTATTCTATACACTAGCTGGATCTTTACCACTTTTAGTGGCCCTTCTACTTCTACACCACAGTGCAGGTACCCTATCAATACTAATTATCCAATACACACAACCTATGGCCCTTAACACCTGAGGCGATAAAATCTGATGAGCAGCCTGTCTAGTGGCCTTCCTAGTAAAAATACCGCTATATGGAGTCCACCTTTGATTGCCTAAAGCTCATGTAGAAGCCCCTGTAGCCGGATCCATAATTCTAGCTGCAGTCTTATTAAAATTAGGCGGCTATGGTATAATACGAATAATAGTTATGCTAGATCCTCTATCAAAAGACTTAGCCTACCCTATTATTGCACTAGCCCTATGAGGTGTTATTATAACAGGCTCAATTTGCCTACGACAAACAGACCTAAAATCATTAATCGCTTACTCATCTGTTAGCCATATAGGGTTAGTAGCTGGAGGTATTTTAATCCAAACTCCATGAGGCTTTACCGGAGCCTTAGTACTTATAATCGCCCATGGCTTAGTCTCCTCCGCCCTATTCTGCCTAGCCAACACCACATATGAACGAACCCATAGCCGAACCATAATGCTAGCCCGAGGCATACAAATCATTTTCCCCCTTACAGCTGTATGATGATTTATCTCAAACTTAGCAAACTTAGCACTACCCCCACTACCAAACTTAATAGGAGAACTTATAATTATTACAGCTATATTTAATTGATCCCCCTGAACACTTATAATAACAGGAGCAGGCACCCTTATCACCGCTGCTTATTCTCTATACCTATTCTTAATAACACAACGGGGTCCAGTCCCACAACACATTATTAACCTGCAACCCTTCCACACACGAGAACATCTACTAATGACACTTCACCTTCTCCCAGTAATACTTCTCATCTTAAAACCTGAAATCATATGAGGATGATGGTACTGTAGACATAGTTTAACATAAAACATTAGATTGTGATTTTAAAAACAGGGGTTTAACTCCCCTTGTCCACCGAAAGAGGCCTGACGGCAGTAAGGTCTGCTAATCCTTTACCCCCGCAGTTAAATTCCGCGGCTCATTCAGCCCGCTTCTAAAGGATAATAGTTCATCCATTGGTCTTAGGAACCAAAAACTCTTGGTGCAACTCCAAGTAGCAGCTATGCTAGACACTATTGCAACCACCTCCCTTCTACTCACCCTAACAATTCTCCTATTACCCCTAATAATAACCCTCAGTCCAAAACCACTAGACCAAAACTGAGCTACAAAGCATGTTAAAACTGCTGTAAGCACTGCATTTTTCATTAATATTATCCCACTACTGATTTTTTTAGATCAGGGAATAGAGACCATTATCACAACATGACAATGAATAAATATTACAAATTTCGACATTAACATCAGCTTTAAATTTGACCACTATTCACTAGTATTTACACCCATTGCCCTGTATGTCACCTGATCTATTTTAGAGTTTGCATCATGGTACATACACTCTGACCCCCACATAAACCGATTTTTCAAATACCTATTGCTATTCCTGGTAGCTATAATTATCCTAGTCACCGCCAACAACCTATTTCAACTATTCATTGGGTGAGAGGGGGTCGGAATTATATCATTCTTGCTAATTGGCTGATGACACGGACGAGCCGATGCCAACACAGCAGCCCTGCAAGCAGTACTATATAATCGAGTGGGGGATATTGGACTAATCTTAGCTATCGCCTGAATTGCAATAAACCTTAACTCATGAGAACTACCTCAAATCTTTCTACTAGCCAAAGATATAGACATAACCCTTCCACTAATAGGAATTGTATTAGCAGCCACTGGGAAATCTGCCCAATTTGGACTACACCCATGACTACCTTCAGCAATAGAAGGTCCTACCCCAGTGTCTGCCCTACTACACTCAAGTACTATAGTCGTTGCAGGTATCTTCCTACTAATCCGACTCCACCCTTTAATAGAAAATAATCAAGTAATTTTAACTACCTGTCTATGTTTAGGAGCATTAACAACCTTATTTACCGCTACCTGTGCCCTTACACAGAACGACATTAAAAAAATCGTAGCATTCTCAACTTCAAGTCAACTGGGGTTAATAATAGTCACTATCGGACTAAATCAGCCCCAACTAGCCTTCCTACATATCTGCACCCACGCTTTCTTTAAAGCCATACTATTCCTTTGCTCCGGCTCAATCATCCACAGCCTAAACGATGAACAAGATATCCGAAAAATGGGAGGGCTACACAAGCTTATACCATTTACCTCCTCATGCCTTATCATTGGCAGCCTTGCACTCACTGGTACCCCCTTCCTAGCAGGGTTCTTCTCAAAAGACGCAATTATCGAAGCCCTAAATACCTCATACTTAAACACCTGAGCCCTAACCCTAACACTAATTGCTACATCCTTTACAGCTGTATATAGCCTACGGGTTATCTTCTTCGTAACCATAGGCTCCCCTCGATTTTTAACCTTAACTCCCATTAATGAAAACCACAAAGCAGTAATCGCACCCATTGAGCGCCTAGCTTGAGGCAGCATCATTGCAGGACTTATCATCACCTCAAATTTTTTACCAATGAAAACCCCCACCATAACTATAACCCCAACCCTAAAACTAGCTGCACTCATCGTTACAATCTTAGGGGTTATTATTGCACTAGCCCTAACCAATCTTACATCAAAACAGATCAAAACTACCCCTACCCTATCAACACACAACTTCTCCAATATACTGGGATTCTTTCCACACATCATCCACCGCCTTATCCCTAAAATTAATTTAACACTAGGAAAACAAGCCACCAAAATTGACCGCCAATGATTAGAAATTGGGCCTAAAGGTATTCACCCTTTATACCAACACCTCTCGACATTACTTGACAGCACCAACACCAACATTATTAAAATATACCTAACATTATACCTAATTTCTACAGCCTTAGCCACAACCCTATTAGCTACCATTTAAACAGCCCGAAGCGCCCCACGATTAAGACCTCGAGTTAACTCCAGTACTACAAAAAGACATAATAATAAAACCCAGGCACATACAACTAATATCCCCCCACCAAAAGAGTACATAAAAGAAACCCCTCCCACATCCCCACGCACCATAAAAAACTCCTTAAACTCATCCACCACAACCCAATAACCCCCATACCCGACCCAAAACCACCAAAACCCCACCCCAACCCCTAATAAGTACATCAAAACATACACCTTAACCGACCCAACCCCCCACGTCTCAGGAAAGGGCTCCGCCGCCAACGCCGCAGAGTATGCAAAAACTACCAATATTCCACCCAAATAAATTAAAAACAGCATCAAACCAATTAACGACCCGCCATGACCAATTAATACACCACATCCAACCCCAGCCGCTACAGCTAATCCTAATGCCGCAAAATATGGCGCAGGATTAGAAGCAACCCCAACCAGTCCCACTACTAAACTTAACAAAAGTAAATCAAAAAAATATATCATAATTCTCACCAGGATTTTAACCAGGATCAATGACTTGAAAAACCACCGTTGTAATTCAACTATAAGAACTTTTAATGGTCACCCGAAAAGCACATCCCCTGCTTAAAATCATTAATGACGCCCTTATCGATCTACCTGCCCCATCCAATATTTCTGTCTGATGAAATTTTGGCTCTCTCCTACTACTTTGTCTAATAGCACAAATTTTAACCGGCCTATTCCTAGCAATGCATTACACCTCCGACATCTCAACCGCCTTCTCATCTGTAGCCCACATCTGTCGAGATGTAAACTATGGCTGGGTCATCCGAAACCTGCATGCAAACGGTGCCTCTTTCTTTTTCATCTGTATTTACCTGCATATCGGACGGGGTTTATACTACGGATCATACCTTTATAAAGAAACCTGAAATATTGGGGTTATTTTACTACTACTAGTAATAATAACCGCATTTGTTGGCTACGTCCTACCATGAGGCCAAATATCCTTCTGAGGTGCTACCGTGATTACAAACCTACTATCGGCTATCCCATATATAGGAAATGCCCTAGTACAATGAATTTGAGGGGGCTTCTCTGTAGATAATGCAACCCTAACCCGATTCTTCGCATTCCACTTCCTGCTGCCCTTCGCAATCATTGCAGCCACCGTTCTACACGCTCTATTCTTACATGAGACTGGCTCTAATAACCCAATCGGACTTAACTCCGACGCAGACAAAATTTCATTCCACCCCTACTTCTCCTATAAAGATGTATTAGGTTTCATTGTATTAATTACAGCTCTAGCCTCCTTAGCACTATTTTCACCCAACCTATTAGGAGATCCAGATAATTTCACCCCCGCCAACCCATTAGTCACTCCCCCTCACATTAAGCCAGAATGATACTTCTTATTTGCCTACGCAATTTTACGATCCATCCCTAACAAGTTAGGAGGAGTGCTAGCCCTACTATCTTCAATCCTAGTATTAATAGTAGTCCCCTTACTACACACGTCCAAACAACAAGGCACCACATTTCGCCCCCTAACACAACTACTATTCTGAACACTAGTTGCAGACGTATTCATCCTAACTTGAATCGGAGGCATACCCGTAGAACATCCATTCATTATCATTGGTCAAATCGCTTCCCTACTTTACTTCTCATTATTTCTAATCCTATACCCATTAGCGGGATGACTAGAAAACAAACTACTAAACTTCAACTGCCCTAGTAGCTTAGTACTAAAGCACCGGTCTTGTAATCCGGAGATCGAAGGTTAAAATCCTCCCTAGTGCCAGAAAAGAGAGATTTTAACTCCCACCCCTAACTCCCAAAGCTAGAATTCTCAACTAAACTATTTTCTGAAAACAACAAATGTTCGACTAAATTAAATGCTCTATGTACTGGTACATAATATGCATAACTCAACACCATGTATTAGTACATATTATGCATTATATTACATCATGTTATGATACATTAAACAAGACTGACATTAAATTAACTAAAACATTCCTACTTAGTAAATAAATGATAAATTAACATATCCATTTACAGGACCTCCAACATCAAACTATATGAGTAGCTCTCTTGTGCATTTAAAACGATTTTAATATTCCACATTTCCGCTACATTAAAAGGTGTATTCCCTATAACATTACCTATCAGCCCTGGGGCAGTAAGAAATCATCATCAGTTGATACCTTAAGATACAATATCCTTGATAGGGTCAGGGACATAAATCGTGGGGGTAGCACTACTTGCACTATTCCTGGCATCTGGTTCCTATTTCAGGGCCATAAAATTCTAATCCCCCATAAACTTAACTGTCCCGGCATAAGTTAATGGTGGAGTGCTTCATTAGCAAGCACCCCGCATGTAAACATCCACCTCGCCATAGGGTATCTTTTTTTTTTTCGGCTGATTTCACATACATCTCCAGTGGTTTTACCAGTAATCTATAAGGTAGTCCTACAATATAGCAAGAAACGAAGAAATGTTATTCTATAATGACATATCATTTTATCACTCGCATATTATTCCGCTAGTACATATCTGATCTATTGATCCACATACTTCCCTAAGATTTCCCCCTCTGCCTCGCGCGCGGTAAACCCCCCTACCCCCATAGTCGAAGAGTCCAAGTTATTCCTGCTAAACCCCTAAAACAGGCAAGGCTCGATCGACAGCATTAACGATTTAAATATGTGTTAATATATAGTGTTATAAATTCGCACCATACTATATA